TATCTTAGACCAACCCAATTATGAGTAGTTTCAAATTTGAAGTTTGACAGTTTAATCCTTAACTTATGGTCCAAAGCACTCTGAGAGTACAGAGAGTACACTCCAGAGTCAGAATTACGTATGATACCTACTATCAAACTAAGCCCCAAAGATGTTTCACACGCGACCAAAACAAGAAAAACGAATAGCCTATGACTGCTGTCCATCCCTTGACAGCAAATTAATATGCCACCTAGACTGACACATACGCCCTCTATTAAAATAAGGTATCTAAGGAAGTTAGAAAACTTCTTAAGTATTGCCCCAATAACCACCCAAAAAACCATAGTAAATAAAGCTATTGACCTCTTTGTCATTTTAAATTTTTATAATAAAAAAAAATACACAGTAAATTCTTAAAACGAACGGTAGCAGTGTCTTTCAAGCTGCTATCATCAGTTGATCATATCGGAATCGAGGGAAAGAAGCACGAGTTCAGATAAAAAAAAATGTAAATATAAGAATTTTTGTAAACATTCAAACTCTTCCTAACACTGTTCATACACATGTATTTTGGAAAAATCTCCACACCGTTACTAAACACATCAACAAGATTATGCCGTACTCAGCAATGAACAAGCCAGCAAACCTTCCAGCAGAAAATTCAGTATTAAAGCCAGACACCAGCTCTGACTCAGCTTCCACCAAATCAAAGGGTGCTCGATTAGCCTCTGCTAAACAAATAACTACTCACAGCGCAGCAACTGGCGCACAGTAAAGACCTCATCATACAGATCAGCCAGAATCCGAAAGTGAAAAAAATCTTATTCTCCCACTAAAGAATATAACCGCCACTAACGTAATCCTGAGGCAAATTTCGTAAGAAATAACCTGTGCGAAACCACGCACGCCTCCGACCCTTGCATACTTTGATCTTGAAGTTCACCCACTCATAATAGCAACGTGGGCATTAACACTTCTAACTACTAAAAAAAATAAAATATCATTTCCTATTCTAGGAGAGGTTCTACTGCACGGAAAAATTTGTCAACCCAAAAAACACAGAAGCATAGCAACACAAGGAATAAGAAAAAATCCAAGTTTTGCTGAGTTAGACGGAGCTACAAACTCTTTTGTAAAAAGCTTTATTCCATCTGAAATAGGTTGTGCGAGTCCCGCAAATCTAATTTTATCCGGCCCTAGTCGAATACCAAGAGAGCTTAGACATTTACGCTCTATCAAAGTAAAGTAAGCCACACTTACTAGAACCCCTAGATAAATAAAAATGATATTGAAAAATAAATACCTTCTCATACTTAGGTCTGAGAGGCTACGCCTCATTACGAAAATGCAAACATCGCCTTTTATGCTTAAAGTACCAAACCTTTTTATCACAAATGCGGGCTAGAGCCACTATGGCTATCTCAACAGCTTCAATGTCGCACCTTAATTTTAGGCTACTTAACCCACCTTAGGCAAAGCCGTAAAATTTTAAACCCAGTGAACCAGATAATTTTTAATTTCTTTCGAAACCTAAATTCGACGTACTAAATATCATACTAACCTGGCTAACAACTGTCAAATAATGCTAATCTGCTAAGAACTAATCTTGGCGAGTTCACCTAATAGTACCCTCCATAAGCTCGTAATATAGCCCTAAGGACAGAATCAGCAAAAAAATTGCTAAAGGCCTCGCCCCCGCAGATCACACACCCAAATCCTGAAAACATGGAATTAAAAGAACAATTTCCACATCTCAAACTAAGAATAAAATTACTAAATGGAAAAATCGAGAGGAAAAATCACCAGGAATTTTTGGCCTCACAAAGCCACACTCATAAGGTGATGACTTGTCCCAGTCATAAGAATCTTCTTCAAGGCTAATAAATCCTAACGAAACTCTAATAGGAATTGCTGATAATACTGTAATTAAAAAGACAAGATCCCACCTCATTTTGTTGTACTAGCTTGCACTTTCAAGCTCCTAAAGCACCAAAAACTTTTATGCATAAACTACACCTTAGTACAGTATTTAAACAAGTATTACACAAAAAAAAATTGACCTAGAACTCGACAGTCCATCGTCGCAGCGACATCTCTTCTGGCTTAGATATGAAAATAACCGCTACTATCACAACAAGAAGGAGAGGGGCTAAAAACTGCACAGAAGACCCAAAGAATGATATTGAGCCTATGGTGCTATCGTGAAAAATGTCTAATGATAACCCATAGTAAGATTTTAATATTTGTGTATAAGACAGAACTGTGACCACAATAATATATGTTCACCTGTAAGAACATCCCTTAAAAAATCGTCCTTCTAGCTTTTTAGGGAAAAATGTAACAAAATACCCGATCACCGCAGTAATTCCTCTAATGTAAACTATAAACGCAAGAAGAGAGAGAAAATCTCTGAGATTGAAGGCAACCTCAGCCAACACGCATAATCTGATAATCGTCCTATAAAAAAAAATACTTACAGGAAAAAGCGAATTAATAACCAATAAACCGAAAGTAAAGCATACCATTAATTTAATCATGAATTATTTTTACTAAACAATAACAGCTAACCTTATTCTGCCCCTTGGGCTTGTAACAGTTGATGGAGGAGAAGCTCGCTGTACGACATTATGGCCATTAGACAGATACCCAACACCAGCTTTTCAAGCCCCCTGAGGAATAACTCTTTCCGAGTTATTATCTGCATTAACAATTCTACTCTCCCCTAAACCTTCCGCAGGCTCTAAAAAGCTTGAGGTTCGTGAAAAAGTATCATAGAGCACCATTCTGTACTCTCACTTATAACCTTTTTCTTCTAGATAGTTTAAAATAAGACGAATTACCATAATGAAAATAAAACCAACAAAAATAGCAGTATATGGTCTAATTCAAGCCTCTCTAGACGATGCCCCCTCAAAAAAACAATTGTTGACAGATAATGAGGCTACCAGCTCACCACCAATCAACCCAAAAATAACTAGTAATAAACCAGGAAGAGATAGCTTAAAGGACTCATAAGACTTGGATAAATCAAACTTTCTAGTAAAGGAAAAATTCAATAAAGCTTTAACAATTCGAGCGGAATAAAGCATGGTAAGTAGCACCCTTCCAATTATTAAAACAACGACAGGCAGAGAAGAGACCCTATAAGACACTGCAACAATTGATTCTTTAGAAGCGTACCCAGCAGTCCCTGGAATGCCAACTAAGGACATACTTCCAATAAACAGCCTCATAAGTGCTACTGGCGATAATGAAACTGTAGGCCTACTAAATTTTGAAAAGGATTGGTCCCCAGTACCGTAGTTAATAAGTGACCCAACACTTAAAAATATACCTGCTTTAAAAAATGCATGACAAATCAAATGCATAAAGGCTAAATCAATTTCCCCTAAACCAAGACTAAAAGCCATCAAACCAAGCTGGCTTAAAGTTGATAGAGCAATAATTTTTTTAACATCAGTCTCTGTCACTGCCCTAATCCCAGCTGTGACTGACGTTAAAAGTCCAGCGCACAATAAAAAGGTGCAGGCAACTGGAGACTTTTCTCACATAACATGAGAGCGAATGAGAAGGTAAATTCCAGCTGTCACAAGAGTTGATGAGTGGACTAAAGATGAGACAGGAGTGGGGGCTATTATAGCCGCAGGCAGCCACCTTCTAAAAGGAACTTGCGCCCTCTTGGTTGCACACCCCATAACAAATACAACTCTTCAACAATACGGCTTTATATCCAATCTTAGGTCACACGACATAATCATCCCTGCAGTACTGCAAATCAGCAGGCCATCACCAATTCGATTGGTTAAGGCTGTCAGCATAGCTGCGTCAAAAGACTTCTTTCCTTCATAAAACATAACCAATAAAAAAGACGTGACTCCAAGTCAATCTCACCCGACAAGCATCATAGGTATTGAACCAGCAAAAACTAGTACAATCATAGAAGAAATAAAAGCGTAAACTATTCAGTTAAACGTTTTTAAGGCATCCTCTTTTATATAAAAATCCATAAAAAGCCCAACACAAGAGGAAATTAATAAAATAACAGAAGCAAAAGTTAGAGATATTCAATCTAGGCATATTTCCAAGTTTACCGAAATTAGTGACACAGACCCTAGCTCTCAACAAATTCACAGACTAGTCTCGCTAGAGCCAAAATAACTCGCCATAGAACCAAGAATAACACTTAGACCTAGCATCATAAATGAATTTAGTGCTACCATTAAACTTCAAGTAAACTGATTACTCATAGCATTTTAAAATAATGCTGCCAAAAACTAGGCTTTGAAGCTAGTTAAACTTACATCATAGCTCACAAATCTCACTTAAACAACACTTCTGCCAGTGGATAAAACAAAAAATATAGAGCTCTTATATCCTTTAATGTAACTTCGTTAAAAAAGACCTTTATTTTAATCTTTTTTTTAGTGCGAGTCAACTGACAGTATAAAGAGAATCTATAAGCGCCACTTAGAATAAAATACATCAGTAATAAAACGAAAACCCAGGGGTAAAGTGCGATTACGCACACGACAGACAAAACTTCTCTAATAATTACCGGACAAGGTGGTACACCCAGATTTGCTATAATTATTACTAACCAGAAAAACCCTAACGAAGGAGCAGCACGGACCCCGTCACTCATTACCTTAATTTTACGTGAATGCACCATTTCTGAATTAATTCCGGACAAAACAAAAAGTCCAGGAGAAATAAAACCATGTCTTACTAGCATGATATATGCACCAACCATTCCAACTTCTGTGCACCTGAATAGGCCTATAATAGAGAAAGCCATGTGGGAAACAGAAGAATAAGCGATCAGCTTCTTAATGTCACTTTGTCGTAAACACATAAACGCACCATACACCCTACCAACAATAGAAAAGGATATTACAAGAATGCCGAACGATTCCAATGTGTAAGAAAAAAGCATTATCATACGTGTGATCCCATAACCGCCTAGCTTAAGAAGAATTCCTGCCAGAATAACTGAGCCCCCAACTGGAGCCTGAACGTGAGCCTTTGGAAGTCACGAGTGAAATGGGAACGCTGGAAGCTTAATTAAGAACCCCAAAAAGCAGCCACCCCAAAATAGTCAGTTAAGTCTTGTTTTTATCCTAATAAATCATATGAAACTTGATCCTGCATGCACCTCTATGGTGGTAAAGATCAACAAAAGAGGAAATGACCCCCCTACTGTATAAGCAGCTATGTATTGAATTGACGGAATACGCTCAATTTGTCCCCCCCAAATTCCAATAATCCTAGCTAAAGGAATCAAAGTACTTTCAAATAGAACATAAAACATTGCTAATGTATTTACTATAAAACACTGAACTAACAAAAAACAAAGCAGCGTAACTAAAACTAAATATGTATTAAACACCCCGCGAAGGTTAATTATACATCTTCTTACTAAAATACTGATACCACAAATTCACAGTCTTAGGCTAATTATACTTCTTCTATAAATATCTACGCAAAACAACTCGCTCAAAGACTCTCGGGACACCCCCCTCCCGCCTCAGTATATAAGACTAAAAGCAGATCATATTCCAAAACAATTTACCACTGCAACTGTTTGGTCTTTTTTATTTAAAAACATCGCACAAAAACAATTTAAAGCTATAAGAATTAGTAATCCCATCTTATACCCAGGGCCCTAACAGGGCATCTTTAACGCCACAAGTTAACGCTTTGTTTAAGCCACCTAAGCAACAATTTGTAGCGTAGACAAACTCACAGTTTACAGGCAAGCTAATAGCTCTAGTCAACATAACAAGGCCAAACACATGGCACAATTTGGGCCGAAACCAAATGTGATAACTTTCACTTCTTGCTATACCTCTAACTAAACTAATTAACCTATTCAACCCGAAATCTAGTATAGTATACTAAATCCCGCCCCCATAAAAAGATTTCAAATAATACAACTTATATTTAAAACATTTTGACCGGTAGTACCTCTCAAAAAACCGGGCTCTTTTACTTCAGAAGAAGTAGCAATGAATAAAACCCAAACCCATACAATTAAATTAATGAGGCTTCTTGTTAAGACAGCCGTAATTGTGATTGTTGAATTTTGCTCTATTGATAATTGAATGATCACAAACTTAGTACAAAAATCAAGAAACGGAGGAAAACCAGAAAATCTTATTGCAATACAAACAAACCCGGTTTTATAATAACCCGGCAATTCTGACCCTAGATTTTTTATAAATTTACAGTCTCCACTTCATAATATAAAAACCAAAAAAGCTATTCTTACACAATAAATAAACGAATAGGCGTAAACAATATGAAGACCAAAAAATCTACCAATCACCAAAAATCCAGTATGAGTTACTGATGAGTAAGCCAAAAATGACTTTACTGCAATAGCATTGAATATGGCAATTGGACCATAGATTATGCTACCAACTGCTATAAGATAATAAGCATAAGCACAAAGCGGAACATCACTAAACAGAGGCACACATGCAACAACAAACACCTTTTGGCCTGCCCCCACAATAAAGATGCCTCCATAGTGAAAATAAACAAATCTTCGCGACACCCAAAAATGAAGTGGTACTATACCTAGCTTTAAGGCAAACCCAAAGCATATCATGGCCCTACTACAGTCAGTTGCTTGAATTGCCCAATCAAGAATAATGCCCCCTAAAATTATTACTCTTCCAAAAAATTGAACAACAAAATAAGTAGCAACTCCAGTAAACCAAGATTTCTTTGGTCGCGTTTCTGCTGACAAAAACGGAATTAAAAAAAGAGTCCCAACGTCAGTCATTACTCATACCCAAAAAATTGACGACATAAACAACATAGCAATCCTAGCCATGAGGCTTATCACCAAAAATACAATTATCCTAAGTATCTGCATATTTTAGCTATTTTTGCACACGCAATTAGGCTAACAACCACTCAAGAGGAAGAGTAGTCTCTTATTTTAACGTTGTAAGCGTCATGTAATTAGTTATACTACCTCTCGACACTAATATGCCTTATAAAGCGCACTCAACTTAGCCTTTGACCTTATTATATTTATTTTTAAAACTTACACCCAAGCCTTTATGATTTCTTCGAACCCAAGCTAATCACTTTTATACCCAAACAATTTATTACTGCTCACCATCTTTTATTACTTAAACATTTATTATGCCCAACCTATTGCAATTCCTGTATACCCATTAGAACTAACTTATAGTGCTTTTCAATATTTTATAAGGCTTCGCTCAACACTTTTACTTTACCACCTTAATAGACCAAGTTGATTTTTAGCTTGCTTGCAAGCAGTTCATTCAACACCAAATTTTAATTTGGCTGTCACTATTAGCTTAAACTAAGTACAAATTACTATAAGCTAAGACACTAAAACTCCTTTTATTACATAGGGAAAAGATATTTTATTTTTTTTACTTAAGCTGTATTTCACTTCACAAAGATATCGGTTAACACATAAGCTACATGTAGCTAAACTTTAAGACAATTCTAAAAATTTACGTCATGTAATACAGGCTTGCAAATAGCTTATAAAAAATATCAAAATTGAAGCAAACCTGGTAGTAAGCAAATTTTAAAACTTTTTACTCGCGCTACCTTAAAAATTAAGTCGTCAACTCAGGCGTATTACATACGCTTTTTTCATTTACGAAAATCTTTTGTTTGGAAGACAAATGTACTTGTGAATTGTACTAAAAACGTAACAATAATGCAATTTGGCCTTATTCACTTAAAATTTAAGCGGCCTGGTCTTTGCACTTGTATAACACGGGTGTCGGGTGAAAGTAAATTTTTGCCAAACCCAGAAACAAAGAACTTTGGACTAATATAACAGCCATTTCTCAAATTAAAACAATTCAAATTAGTCTTGTTACTGATAGTTTTACGTACCCAATATACACTAGCTTGAATCTATACATTTTTGTTAACGAATGGCAAAGAATGGCCCCCACTAAAGCGTTGGCTAACATTCGAACTGTAAGGGTAACAGGACGAATAACTGCCCTTAGTATAAGTAGCGGGAAGTAAGCAAATGACTTCATAACTGACTGCTTGAATTTAAGAGACTTTCTAAAAATTGATGCATCAAGCTGCATGATATTGACACTATAGAACATTCTTGGCATTAGGCCCGCCACGATTTCTCATGAGGACAATGACGGAAAACCTCACGGAAGAATTCTAACCAACACAAGTGTAATTACAAAATCAAAAACCCACCTTCTTCCCTCCCTTACGCCCTCTCCCAAAGATCTGAACCGCTTTCTCTTTCTGTGCATACTTCCTACATATAACTTTTTATACATTCTTTGAGCACTCCTAACACAAAACAAAATAGACGGAAGATTAATAAAATAAGCTATATAACTAAAACAAAATCCTAAAAAAAATAAAATTAAAATCATAAACTCAACTCTCATTATAAACATCGCAGCATTATCACGCTCCTAAAGATTTACAATCTTTTGTACTGCCTTATACTATACGATGCCTTTTACTAAATAATAAAATCCTTAGCTTATGCGCCAATCTTTAGTAATCTTTAGACAGCTAGCGCACTTAATGTGGGCTTTATTGAGCAAGAGTATTTAACTTGTAAACCTAATCTCACTGCACTTACTTTACTTCTCCCTTATCATTAAAAGAGCAAGTTCCCCTACCCTTACCATGTTACGACTTACCTCTCCTTTCGGCTAGGGTGACGGGCGATTTGAACGCACCGCAGTTGCGTCTTTTCAAAAAAACGAGTTACTCTCTTTTTACTCCCAAATCCTTATATACACTAAGAGAATTTCATCCCTAAAATCTTTATATGTCTAAATATTTGTCTCTCAGCTAACCCCTTGCCCATAAGGAGCACTTCGACCTGACCTAGCCTCGGCATGATTATTAATTGCTTAAAACCCCAAGATTGGGCCTATTTTTATTTACTCACATCATAAGCTTTCGACGGCAGTACACTGCTTTCTATAGGGCAGGTAAGATATCACGCGGATCATCAGATTAAGCGCCAAGAGCCTCTGGATGGTTATGCGGAACCGCCAAGTTCTTCGAGTTTTAAGCAGTTGCTCGTAGTACCCCTAGCAAACTATTAATTCAAATAAAATAGCTATACTTGACATTATGGAATAACCGGGTACCAAATCCGGGTCTATGCCCATAACTTCGCAGATTCATCTTTACGCAAGCTTTGGACCTCCCGCAAGACTGAGATTTCACCCATAGTCCTTGCTGTATGTCTTGCGTCACACATTTTTGACTAACTGCCTCTAAGCTGCACCCTTATTAGCTCCTCGAGAGAGGGAGTGACCGCAGCTGCTGGCACCCTCTTTCGCTTCGATTTAGTTAGTTTTTTATTCGTTTCAAGCTAGAACTCATTGATTTCCAGATCTACCCACTTGAGTTGTGATTTCCTTCGCGTCATCATTAAAAACTTATGCTCCTGCTGCCAACTATTCCTTTTAGGATGCATTAAGCTTGGCTTATCACGTAAATCAGACTTTTACACATCACGAAATTATCCTACATTGTGTAATGTAAAAAACTCTGTAGCTAACATTATACCAGAACCAAATATTTACTTTATTATGCTCCTCCAAGACAGGTTTCATGGCTAATAGCCTCATACTCTAACTTTTTGCACGAACTTTTATTTACAAAACTCACAGTGATTTGACTTACTAAATATAGGCGTTTAAAGAAAGGCGATTAATCGCATCTACTAGTTAACAGCTAGTTGCCTTAAGCTTGGGCTACTCTCTTAGATCTCAAGCCTAAACACTTTTATTAAAACAAGCCTATTTTATTTATCTTATGTTATTACTAATCCCAGCATAATAATCAATCAAAGAATATCTTAGACAGGTGAACGATTTGCTAAGCCTCATTTTTTAGAAATTATTCTTTTACTATTAGAAAGACAAGTTGTTAAATACTCATAACAAAATGGGCAGCATAAACCCAATTTCTCTTTCTAAAAATTTAATAACTTAGAAAGCATTATAAATCCAACCTTTAGCCGAATTTTTCACTTATAACATCCTGGTCTAGTGAGTATCTTTAACACACTACACCCCACATTAAAGCTGCACTTAAAAGCATTTTTCGAACAACCAGCTATCTTAAAACTCGAAATTGCATATCACATCCTTAGCAAAGTTTATTCAAGAATTCTTACATCGAATATCTCTATTATTCTGCTTTCCTAAAAATCTTTTTATTTCGGGAGGTGCTAGTACAGCAAAATCTCTTGAAAGGCCATTATACTAAAGGTACTTTTTTTTAACGCTTAAAAACAATGCTTCCATCTTACCAGACAAAATCTAAAATAATGTTTCTAATGCTCCTATACTTCATTTAGAAAAAGTTTTTAAACTGCTATTTATTACTAGTAATCCCCATACCTTTTGGTATACTTAAAGCCTAGCTTTTGCTAAAAATTAATGTTTCAAATACATTTATCCAATTGCTGAATTAACTTTAATAACTAAAGCCTAAGCCAACACAAGTATTTTCATGAAGCTAACTTCTTAGACATAAAGGCCAATTTCTTGAGCATCTTAAAATTTGCAATTTCACGTTTTGCATTAAACTACTTTATGAAAGTTTAGGGCAAAATTACTTTTTAGAATCGAAAACACTAGTTTCACATTTGAGTTAAAAGCTCAACGCTCTCATCCTTAAGCTACAATTCCAAAATTATCTATAGTTTCAATAATTAAAAGAGCAAGTTCCCCTACCCTTACCATGTTACGACTTACCTCTCCTTTCGGCTAGGGTGACGGGCGATTTGAACGCACCGCAGTTGCGTCTTTTCAAAAAAACGAGTTACTCTCTTTTTACTCCCAAATCCTTATATACACTAAGAGAATTTCATCCCTAAAATCTTTATATGTCTAAATATTTGTCTCTCAGCTAACCCCTTGCCCATAAGGAGCACTTCGACCTGACCTAGCCTCGGCATGATTATTAATTGCTTAAAACCCCAAGATTGGGCCTATTTTTATTTACTCACATCATAAGCTTTCGACGGCAGTACACTGCTTTCTATAGGGCAGGTAAGATATCACGCGGATCATCAGATTAAGCGCCAAGAGCCTCTGGATGGTTATGCGGAACCGCCAAGTTCTTCGAGTTTTAAGCAGTTGCTCGTAGTACCCCTAGCAAACTATTAATTCAAATAAAATAGCTATACTTGACATTATGGAATAACCGGGTACCAAATCCGGGTCTATGCCCATAACTTCGCAGATTCATCTTTACGCAAGCTTTGGACCTCCCGCAAGACTGAGATTTCACCCATAGTCCTTGCTGTATGTCTTGCGTCACACATTTTTGACTAACTGCCTCTAAGCTGCACCCTTATTAGCTCCTCGAGAGAGGGAGTGACCGCAGCTGCTGGCACCCTCTTTCGCTTCGATTTAGTTAGTTTTTTATTCGTTTCAAGCTAGAACTCATTGATTTCCAGATCTACCCACTTGAGTTGTGATTTCCTTCGCGTCATCATTAAAAACTTATGCTCCTGCTGCCAACTATTCCTTTTAGGATGCATTAAGCTTGGCTTATCACGTAAATCAGACTTTTACACATCACGAAATTATCCTACATTGTGTAATGTAAAAAACTCTGTAGCTAACATTATACCAGAACCAAATATTTACTTTATTATGCTCCTTTTAATTAGTTACACTAATATAATAACGGATTTCTCTATATAAGCACTTTTATTTTACTCTAAAGCCCCTAAATGAATAAGGAACTAGTGCTCCCAAAGCACTTATTTAAAATTAAACTAGCTTTAGGCTAAAGAATAATCTCTTTGTTTTACTTTCACCGGCATGTCCAGCCGGTGTGAATTAAAGACTAGACAAATCATTAGAAATATCTACCATGGGATTGCATGCTTGATGTCATACCGCTCAAGACCAATAAACTACGAAACTTCATAGAACTCTTCAAACAACTGCTAATTTCATTAAGAAAGCCAAGAGCCCTCCCCTCTTGACTTAGTGTTTTCAAGACACTAATTCTTTTAAAGATACTTTCTTTTTAACAGTAAGAACACTTGGTGTACCTCCGGGGCATGAGCCCGTTGACCTAAACTTGACCTATCTTACCTTGTTTATAGATTTTTAATAAACGGAAACCCCCTTTATTTTAACTACCACTATAAAAATTCTTTTTAAGCTATGCACAAGACTAACTCGTATATTTTAAATCTTAAGTTTAACGCACTTCTCTGCCAGCATAGCTTTGCAACATTAGCTAAGAAGGGAGCACAAAATCGAATTGCGCCAGCCATAATTAGAAGTCACAGTGTAAGACCACTCATCCCTCCTCTTGCTAAAAAAGGGATTTAACCACTTTCGGATTATGAGACCGACGCCATAAAATTTTAGACTACTTTTTTATTAAACTAACTCATAAACTCTATCCCTCCCAAACTCTCGATTGTAGAATTCACAACCACTTAGAAAATAATTCAGCTCTAACAACTTCTACACGAATTGGTATAAATCTATGTAATGCACCACAAATCTCTGAACATTGCCCTCAAAACACGCCAGGCATTTCTACTTTAACACTTGACTCCCTCAAACGACCCGGTACAGCATCAGACTTTACGCCAAAAGCTGGAACAGTTCAAGAATGCACAACATCAAACGATGTGGTTAAAATTCGGCATCAGACAGAAAATGGAAGCACCATTGACTTGTCAACTGTTAATAACCGGGGCTCCCCCAATTTTAGCTCGTCTTCAGGCACCATATATGAGTTATAAGACACAACTGCAAAGTCTGTATACTCGTATTCTCAGTATCACTGATGCCCGATGCACTTAACAGTAACTAAAGGTGTCTCTAGCTCAGAAAGAACATACAAAAGACCCATAGACGGCCATGATAAAAAAACAAGAATTAAAAGTGGCACAGTCCCTCAAATTCGCTCGAGATTGTGATCTGTAAGCATGTAAATAAACTGGTGAGACCCCCTACAACATAGGAGCACTCTAAGCATTACAAATACGAAAATAAGCATCAAAACAACACAATATATACCAAACGCTCATTGCACCCGCATTCTAGTAAAAGTAACTCCATTTTGGAAATATATTTGACATCAATATCTCATAAAGACAGTACTCGCATAAAAGTGTCTTTAGTACGACAAACTAACGTATTATTTGCTATACTAACTGTCTAATTGTAATGAACATGCCTTTCAGTTGGCACTTCACTCTAAAGAGTGCTTTTAAGCTCACCAAAGCTTTAAAAGGGGTTTCATTAAACCAATTTTACACAATTAGATAAAGAGGTCTAATTAGATAATAAACGAAGTCTTAAGAAACGTTTCACATCATTAACCACTCTCTCCTCTTCATCTAATTGAGCAGTCTTGAATAAATGAAACTCTCACTCTGCTTTAATTATTGGAATTATTACTAAAGCTCTTAAATGGAGGATAGTTCCAAGTTGGCCCGCTAGTACTCAACCTCCTGTCGGCTCCTGAGCACCAATAACCGTTAAGAACATAAAATTTGCAACTCAAATCACAAACATTAGCCGTGCTGGGGGGCAAGCTTTTATACTTTGAAAATTTTCGTTACTTCTAATTATAGGAAATACAGCAATACCTGCAATTGCAGCAAATATAGTGAATACCCCACCTGCTTTATGGGGAATAGACCGTAGAATAGCGTATGCGTATAAAAAATATCACTCAGGCTTAATAACAGCAGGTGTTTTTATTTTATTAATAGGCTGCCACTGCAGGGGATCAGCCGTCAAGCTAGCAAAAGTAAATGTTATACCAACCAGACCCGCCAACAGCAATGCAAACCCCGCCAAATCTTTAATGGAGTAATAAGGATGAAATGGGACTCTAAAATTTGTTTCATCTAAACCTAACGGATTTCTAGACCCGTTCACATGCAGCAAAAGAACGTGAGCTAGGCTAAGCCCTAAAATTACAAACGGTAAAAGAAAGTGTAAAACGAAGACTCGCTTAAGAGTTACAGTAGAGATCACAAACCCTCCTTGAAACCAGTCTAAAGCTCGGGCGCCTCCGGGAATAACTGTTATTATGTTAGTAATCACAGTTAAGCCCCAGTAAGACATGACCCCCCAAGGAAGGACATACCCTAAAAATCCAACTCCCATAGACAATAGATACAAAGTTAGTCCACTATACCAAACATGCGTATTTTTTAAATATGCTCCAAAATAGACCCCACGAGCAATATGCATGTAAATTAGCGCAAAAAATATAGATGCGCCTCCCATATGAAGCCTTCGAATAATTCACCCGTAATTCGCATCACGTATAATATAATCCACACTCACAACAGCAAGCTGCTCATCTGCAGTATAGTTTATTGTAAGTATAACACCAGTCAAAATTTGAGCCCCTAAAATTAGAAATAGTATGGACCCCATGTTTCATCAAACACTTAAATTTGGCGGACAAGGATACTTTAAAGCCTCATAATAATAGTTAGATACTCTTTTCCCCGGGCCATCATCAGCCCCAGCCTCTACGAACCTAACGCTCAGTAGTAATCTGAACGAGAAAAAGATTGCCCTCCTTAAGATTGAAAGTCTTACATGCTTGGTTACACCAGCTCAGACAACTTACTGCCCGCCTAAATTCAGTTCCCATAAATATACAGATCTAAGGCTTACAAGACCCTCGTAATAAGCTTATACTAAAACTGAAAGTATTGGAGAAAATTTCTCGTATTCTTTGACATCAACAAAGCCCATTAAAACTCTGGCACAATACTTTAAGAGCCTCAGATATAGATAATAAAAAACAACCCAAGCCATACAATATCAACAAAATGTCAGTACCAAATAGCCAAGGTCAATGCAACATGATGCTCAGAAGAAAATTGCAAAAGCATTATACGAACAAAACAAAACACAAGACCACAAGTTCCTCCAATTACATGTAAACCATGAAGGCCTGTTAACATAAAAAAACATCTACCATATACACCATCAGAAATAGAAAACCTAGATCAGGCATACTCTTCATACTGATTTTTAATGAATATTACCGACAAACCTAAAGTAGCAATATATGTTGCTGCTGCTACCCAAATGTCCCCCCATTGCAGGTAGTTATGTCTTAAAGTAATACTTGCAGAAGATGCTACTAATAATGCTGTATTATGTAATGGCACTTTTCTTCAATCTAAACACTCTAGCCCGACTGGCGGTCAGCAGCACCCAATTTCAACAGAAGATGACAAAGCCCTATGGAAAAATGCTCAAAAGAATGAAAAAAATAATATTAACTCAGAAATAAGGAACAAAATAAAACCCAAAGTAAGCCCTGACTGAACTTTTTCAGTATGAAACCCCTGAAATGTTGCTTCATTAATAATGTCACGTACTCAACTATAAAAAGTTAGTACAAAAAGAGGAATACCTCAATATAAACTATCAAGCCTAATCTCATTAACTCAACAAATGAACATCGCTGCAACTCCCCATAAGTTTGCACCCATAATTATTGGTCATGGTCTAGGATCCACGACATGATATGGGGTACGAACAACAGGTGTTCTATAATAAACCACAGACTGTTTTCCCCTAAAAAAATAAACAGCACAACCTTTTGCGCTCACTAAAAATTTATTACTAACCCTCTTCATTTTTAAACTCAACAATTATGTTAATATACTAAACTTGGAACCAAGCGGCCCCTGAATGTGCTCACATCACCAATTTCTTTTACACTACTTCTAGCGCTTAAGTTTATAAAATTTATTAACGCATTAAATTATCATTCTGCAATTTTTTTCTGGATCTACTCTTTCCAGTCTCAACGGTCCTTTCGTACATGCCGAGATAAGTTTATGTAAAGCAGATAGAAACCAACCTGGCTTACGCCGGTCTGAACTCAAATCACGTAGGGTATTAAAGGTCGAACAGACCTACTTTCAAAGCCTCTACGCCTTGAAGCTATTATCCCTGATTCAACATCGAGGTGCCAATCCCTTTAGCCAATACGAACTCTACTAAAGGATTAGCCTGTTATCCCCGGCGTAACTTCTCCTATGATCGAATATAATCGGGTCAAATCCGGGAAGAATTAGTTATTCAGAAAGGTTAGACTTGCTTTCTAGGCGCCCCACCTAAAAATCTTTTACTCCTGAATAAAGTCAATTTTCAAAGTTGCACGGGGTCTTTTTGTCTAACTTTTAAATGAAGGTATCTTCACCTTCAGTACAATTTCAATAAAAAATTTAGAGACAGTTAAACCCTCGTTAAACCATTCATGCAGGCCCACAATCAAAAGGCAAGGAATTTCGCTACCTTAGCACCCTCACGCTAGGGCGGCCGTTTACAGTAATATTTCGCACTGGGCAGGTATTGCTAAAAGTCTTTATCTTCTAGTGATGTTTTTGTTAAACAGGCGAGGTTTAATTTTGCCGAGTTCCTTTAAATATTTTTTTTCTTATATTTCTATCAACTTATAGCCACACTAACACCATATAACATCATAAAATTTTATAAGATAATTACATCGTGAATGGCACATTAAACATAGGCCTCAGCCTACTTTAGCATTATAACTTAAAAATAGCTACTAATAGACTAGCCTAACGAAATATAAAAACTAACAGAGCTTAGCCATTTTTGCCAATTCATCCCCTGCATGCTTAGGGAGGCTAGACACAACAGCCCATTCGGGGGACCTAGAAGTGTTTCGCACTGAAATAACTGGCCGTTGAGCAATAAATGACTCTCATAACAAAAACACAAAAAATAACAATGAGCCAGTGCTCAAATGAGAGCCAAATGTAGACACTTTATTTCAAAATCAAAAATGATCTGGATAGTCAACTACTCGACGTGGCATACCAGCCAAACCCAAAAAATGATGCGGCAAAAATGCTGCATTGACACCTAAAAACATTGCTAGAAAATGACTTTTCATTTTTTGCCGATGCATTATAACCTTAGCAACAAGAGGAAATCAGTGAGTAAACCCAGCTAAAATTGTAAACACCGCACCCATTGATAAAACGTAATGAAAATGACCAGTTACAAAATAAGTGTCGTGAAGCGTCACATCTACTGAAGCTCTTGATAGAATAAGTCCTGTAAGACCCCCTGTTGTAAAAAGAATAATAAAACCAGTAGACCACAACATAGGTGCTTGAGTTGAAACTTTAGAGCCTAACATTGTGCTAATTCATGCAAACACCTTAATACCAGTTGGCACTGCAATAATAACAGTGGCAGCACTAAAATAAGCACGCGTATCAATATCCATTCCAGCCACAAACATGTGATGTCCCCAGACAATAAACCCTAAGAACCCAATGTTAAGTATTGCATAGAACATTCCCATATTTCCGTATGCAGTCTTTTTACTTGACCAAAAACATAAGACATGAGAAATTATTCCAAAACCTGGAAGAATAAGGACATACACCTCAGGGTGACCAAAAAATCAAAACAAATGCTGAAATAAAACAGGGTCCCCCCCTCCGACAGGGTCGAAAAAAGAGGTATTAAAATGACGATCAGTCAAAAGCATAGTAAGACCTCCAGCTAACACTGGGAGAGTAGTCAAAAGCAAGAATGAAGTAACCTTAATAGATCAGGGAAATAGTGCTAGTAAATGGCCCCCAACAGATCGCATATTTCTAATCGTTACTATAAAATTAATTGACCTGAAAATAGAGCTAATACCGGCAAGGTGAAGGCTTAAAATTGCAAGGTCCATGCAAACTCCATGATAAGAGTAAGTTGATAAAGGAGGGTAAATTGTCCACCCTGCCCCAACTCCGTTTTCTACGATGTTAGACATAAGCATAAGATAAAGAGACCCTGGCAAAACTCAAAATCTAAATGCATTTAATCGAGGAAATTGCATGTCTGCTACTTGAAGCATCAAAGGGATAAGCCAGTTACCAAACCCCCCAATTATCACGGGTATAACAAAGAAAAAAATCATAACCAACGCATGCCTAGTTACAACTGCATTATAAGTCACGGGGTCTAAAAACTTAGCTCCGGGGTTATAAAGCCTCCAACGAATAAGAGACCTAAACCTAGTTCCCGCAAGAACAGCTCAAAATCCAAATACTATATAAAACCTTCCAATGTCTAAATGATTTGTTGATATAAATGTCCCCCGCTTTTCAAAAAGAAGAACTGGACAAGGGAAAAACACTTTTAAAGGAGCGAACCTTTTAAAAAAAACTTTAATTCCTGGTGAGATCAT